TAAGGATGATAACCTATTATTTTATTATACAGCGGATTACTTTTTACTTTGTTTGTTCTATTTAAAATCTTTCCATTCTTGCTTCAAATATGAATACTACGGCTGTAGTTTTATGAAAAAGTCAAAGCCCCTTACCGGATTTGAACCGATGACTTATGCCTTACCATGGCATTACTCTACCGCTGAGTTAAAAGGGCCCGTTTGATTCAATTCCTGAATCAGTCACTCTATGGATAAAATAGCTACATGTACATATATTATATACTTAAGTATATATACCATAAGTCCATGCAGTACCTTTGTAGTGGCTAGTGGCTTATTCTTGAATAATAATAAAATTTATTTATCTATCAAGTCTAGCAATGAATTGTTTCAAAACCGATCCTAATTGCTTTTCTTTTATTGAATGAAATGGTACTCATCAAAACGAAATTCGTTTGATTGATACATGTACACCTATCTATTCGACATAGATATAGATTCAAGAAATTTCATCGAATCATGTGATGAATATATTCTACTTGTCCCTGAACTAAACTCTTATAGGAATATAAAAATTTTTGATAACTTCTTGATCCCTCTTCTCTTATTTTTTGTTTGTTAATTTCCGTAGTGGGAGTCCCCTCCCTTTTTTTTTTATTTTCTGACGTGCCAACCGTCTCCCTGAAAGAATCCTATCTTCCGTATTATTATTATTTATATAAAATATAAAATAGTCCTTTTATTAATATTAATTTATTATATTATTCTATTTCTATTTTTCTATTAATAATAGAAAATAATAAATTCTATGAAATATTCTTATTCTCTTATTCTAATAAAAATAAAATAGAATAATGTTTTAATATAAATTTTGTATATTGTATATGTATATACAATAGCGAATCGAATGAATGATTTATAAAATAAATATGAATTATGAATCAAAAATTTGTATAAAATTTTCATTTTAAATGATGAAAAACGGAAAGATTCCTTGGATCTAATCATATTGGTCGGCTTTATTGACAATTTTAAGAACCTATTCTTACAATGAGCAACGATGGACGACGTTGGGCAAATATGCCCCCATCGTCTAGTGGTTTAGGACATCTCTCTTTCAAGGAGGCAACGGGGATTCGACTTCCCCTGGGGGTAGGGTACTACAAAGGGAAGTTTATTATATCATGTATTACCAATAAACCCCGAATGGTCTCTTCTTGGGTCTGGGTCGATGCCCGAGCGGTTAATGGGGACGGACTGTAAATTCGTTGGCAATATGTCTACGCTGGTTCAAATCCAGCTCGGCCCAACAATTCGCCAATATACCCTGAGATGGTATAACCCCCCTGTCCTTCAGAAATACCCGATACGGAGGAATAAGAATAAAAAAGAATCAAAGTTTCTGATAGATCCCTTCTTCTTATTTCCCTGGGATTGTAGTTCAATTGGTCAGAGCACCGCCCTGTCAAGGCGGAAGCTGCGGGTTCGAGCCCCGTCAGTCCCGACAGATTCAATAAGTACATCAATCATCTTTCCTTTGTAGATTTGTACAATTGATGGAAGCACTATAGTCAGTATTCCAAAAGATACTGAATCTGCTTTTTCGATGGAATAGAGGGCTCTGTACTCTATGTTTCTCAAGCGCACATACAAAAATGGAATTCCTTTCTTGTACAATACAAATTCTAATGTGAAGTTGAAAAAATCTCTTTCATTCAAAAGTAATTTTTGATTGGATCGGGAATCCTATTTTGGATTCAGTATGGATAAAAGATCTTCCTATGTTATACTATTCAATTCGCGACGACGAATTGATTTGATAGCTCAGATATTGTTATTTATGATATTGATCCGATTCAAGATCATTGAGAGATAATTCATTGAATTTCCAGGCGAAAGATTTATAATCTCTATGGGATTAAATCCCGAGTTATTGTGAAGTAAAAAAAAGATGAGATTATGGAAGTAAATATTCTTGCATTTATTGCTACTGCATTGTTCATTCTAGTTCCTACTGCTTTTCTGCTTATCATTTATGTAAAAACGGAAAGTCAAAATCAAAATAAAAAGGATTAATTAATTTTAATGAAATTGACTTCTGAGTTCTTATCAAAGATTGAATAAAAAAAGGAAAATGACTCCAATTTGGCGTCTTAAATGAAATGAGCGGACTAGAATCGACAGTATTCTATCAGATCCGATACTATAGTATAGGAAGAGTATAGTAAGAAAGAAATATATATTTCTTTCTTACCATACTATCTATTAGTGTAGTGTATAAGGTTTTACTTTATAATAAAGACAAGGGCTTCGTGTCGATCAATCTACAATATTATCTTGATATATGTAAATATCGAGATAATCTATGGAATTTACATAGAACCAATTATCTTTTTTTATACATCTTTTTTTTGATCAATATTAAATAATTGTCTTGTCTTACTTTCTAGTTATAATTTCTAGATTTCTTATTATTTGCAATCTGAGTCTCGTGATCTATCGAAAGAATCAACGAAGG